AGAATAAATCATTTTCAAATTAAAAATTTGATGCTTTAATAAATAAGCTATAAAAAAATTAATAAATAAATATTATTAATGTATTAATTATTAAAAAAGTAACACATAATCAATTAAAATTTAATAAAATAACATTTAACTTTAAAAAATAAAAAAACCCAAATTTTAAATAAAATTTTAAACTAATAACAGATAAAATGATTAAAATTAAAATTAATATAAAATATTTATTAAAAATTATAAAACTTAAAATTTTAAGTTTAGCAAAAAAAATAGAAAAGGGAGGCAGCCCACTTAAACCTAATAAGGATAAAAAAGTTGTTATATTATTTAAGTTAAAGATTCTTATTAAAAGAAATCATAATATAATACCATAAATAATAAAGTAAAATCAAAGTATACCCCTACAAATTCTAAATATTAATCATCCAGAATGATTAATAGAAGATCTACCTAATATTAAATTAAATCTAGAAAAATTATTCCCTATTAAAGAACCAACAAACAAAGTTATTAAGCTAACTAAAATTACTAATATTAAAAATAAATTAAATTTAGAAAATTCAACAAAAATTAAATTTAAAAAACTTAAAGGAATAATTTTTATTAAAATTAATAAAAGAAATATTATTACAAAATTTAAATTTTTTATAACAGAAATAACCCAAAAATGAAATGGAAATATCCCCAATTTAATTAGTAATCTTGAAAAAAAAACAGATAAAATAAAAATATTTCTTCTATGATAGAAAATTCTCATTCCAGATACTAACAAAAAAAGACTTGCCATCCCTTGAATAATAAAATATTTTATTCTTGAATAATTTGATATAATATTTTGGTTTATTTTAAAAAATAGGGAATAAAAAAATATTAATATAATTTCTATATAAAACCAAGATAAAACTCAGTCTGAAGAAGTTAAACTTAATAAAGGTAAAAATAATATTATTCTATAATTAAAACAAGAAAAAATTTTCAAAAAATATGGAAAATTTAAAATAAAAATAACAGCAAGATTAATAAAAATCTTATGTTTATCAACATCAATAATATCCGTTCAAACCGGCGGCTGTTAAATAAAAAAAAATAAAAGATTTTTATCTATCATGTCATTCAAAAAATGACTCGTTCACCTTTTCATTTAGTAGAATATAGTCCCTGACCTTTATTAACTTCTTTAAGAATTTTATCTATTCCTATTAGAACAATTATTTTAATCCGAGAAAATTTTATATATATAATATTATTTACTATTTTTTCTACAGCTGTTTTTGCTTATTTATGATGGCGAGATATTGTTCGTGAATCTACCTATCAGGGATATCATACAAGTTATGTAACTTTTGGTTTAAAACTAGGAATGTCCCTTTTTATTTTATCAGAAATTTGTTTTTTTTTTGCTTTTTTTTGAGCTTATTTTCATAGTAGCTTATCCCCATCTATTGAAATTGGTTCTATGTGACCTCCTATTGGTATTTTTACTCTTGAAACTTTTCAAGTTCCATTACTAAATACTTGTGTATTACTTTTATCAGGTGTTAGTATTACATGAGCTCATCATGCTATTGAAGTAAAAAAACGTTCTACCTCATTTAATAGATTATTAATTACTGTAATTTTAGGAATTTATTTTTTATATCTTCAATATGGTGAATATAGTGAAACTGCTTTTTCTATTGCAGATAGAGTTTATGGAAGTTCTTTTTTTATGGCTACTGGATTTCATGGACTTCATGTAATAGTTGGTGTTACTTTTTTAATAATTTGTACTATTCGATGTTTTAAATATCATTTTAGTAGTAACCATCATATTGGATTTTTAGCTGCTGCTTGATATTGACACTTTGTAGATGTTGTATGATTATTTTTGTATATTAGTATTTACTGATGAGGTTCATAAAAACTTATAAAATTTATTAATAGTTTAAGTAAAACATTGTATTTGTAATACAAATAAGTAGAATTCTACTTAATAAATAAAAAAATTTAATTTAAAAACTAATAGAAAGGTAATTAAATGAAGAATAATAGATAAAATATCATTTGATTTTAATTCAAAAAAAGGTTTAATAAAATTCCTGAATACCCCATGATTAACACTTGTATACATATATATAGAAAATATTACTCTTATAAATATTAATAAACCAATAACAAAATAATTAAAAGGTCTAATATTTATAATAATAGGAATAAATATTATTTCACCTAAAAAATTTAAAGAAGGAGGGGCAGCTATATTACAAAAACAAAATAAAAATCAAAACAAACATAAAATAGGTCTTACTCTAAGTAAGCCTTTAGAATAACTTAACCTTCGACTATTACTTATTTTATAAGTTAATATAGCCATAAGAAATATTCCAGGAGAGATAAAACCATGAGAAATTATAATTAACTTTAACCTACATAACCCTCAAGAAGAATCCAATAAAACACAAGAAACTAATATACCTATATGAGCTACGGATGAATAGGCAACTATAGCCTTTAAATCGTTTTGTTGTATACATATAAAAGTTGACAAAACAGCACCTCAAATAGATAAACCAATAACAAAATAAAAATAATAAATATTATTAAATTTGAAAGTGTTTATTATTAAAAATAAACCATAACCACCTAACTTTAATAAAATCCCAGCCAATAGTATAGAACCTGCTAATGGTGCTTCAACATGGGCCTTAGGTAATCATAAATGAAATCCATATATAGGTAATTTAACTAAAAAAGCTAACATTATCAAACTAATAATTATTGGATTAGAAATAAAAAAACCCATAATAGATAATATATAAATATCAGAAGAAAAATTTTTAATACTATAAAATAAGATAATAATTAATAAGGGTAAAGAAGCAAAAACTGTATAAATTATTATATAGTTACCTGCTTGTAAACGTTCTGGTTGATATCCCCAAGAAATAATTAAGTATAGAGTTGGAATCAAAGAAATTTCAAAAAAAATATAAAAAAAAACCAGATTTTTAGTTATAAACGTAAAAATTAAAACTAATATTAAAATAAAAATAGAAACTATATAGTTTCTATTTTTATTTTTTAAAGTAGACAAATAAGATACAATTACTAAAAAAATAGTTAAAAATATTATTAAAGAGCTAACTCTATTAAAATAAAAAAAACATTCTAACCTTAAATTAAAAAAATTTCTTGAAATTGAAATTAAACTTCTTAAAAATATTAAAATAAGAGTAATTATATAAATTTCTCAGTACCTATTAAGTATTATTAAAATAAAACCAGCAAAAATATAAGATATCAAAATAGTTTTTTGGAGAGTGGAAATCCCCTAATCAAAGTTAGCAGCTTCAATTAAAATTTTTTAAAAAACAAATTTAATTATATAAGTTAATATAAACTAGTGACCTTCAAAGCCATAAATAAGAAACTACCCTTTATAATTATTTTTTTGATGGCAGATAAATTGTAATAGATTGTAAATCTTTTTATAAGGATCCACCCTTTCTTTTATTTTTAATGAGGATTTTGAAAATCTTCTTCGGATTATTTTTTTATCCAATAAAAAAATGAGATCATTATTATACATATTTTTAATAACTTTTACTTTGAGTTGTATTTTTCTTATAATTTATATAATAGTCTCTTACTCTCCTTCATTGGAGATTTATGAAAAAAAAACCCCATTTGAATGCGGGTTTGACCCTATTAGATCAATACGTAGAAGAATATCAACACGGTTTTTTTTATTATTGGTTTTATTTTTAATTTTTGATATTGAAATTAGATTATTATTTCCATTCTTTAATCTTATTTTATTAAAAAATTCAACCTTAGTAATACTTAGAATAATAATATTTATTCTTTTACTGTTTTTTGGTTTGCTAGTAGAGTGAAGGCAAGAAGTATTAGAGTGAATTTAAAAAAAAAGGTACTATTTCTTTAATAAGCTAAAAAAATAAGCTGTTGGACTCATAATCCAAAAATGATAAAATCTTAAAGAACTTAACTTTACTTTAATTATATAAAAACTATTATTTAAAATTGATTATGGAAATTAAAGATAATCCAGTTCTTAACTTTTATCAATTATAAAAAAATAAAATAAGTTATTAAAAATTATTTTAGGTTTATTAGGTGCCAGCAACCGCGGTCATACCTAATAAAAAAATAGGTAAATTTTAGATTTTTTATAAAAAAAATTGTAAAATATTTATATTTTAGTGAAATAATAAAAATAAATAGTAATTTTATTACAATTTTTTTTTTAAAGGAAAAATTAACTAGAAACTAGGATTAGATACCCTACTATTTTTTAATAAGGATAAAAAAGTTGAGTATTAAATTTATTTAAAAAAATAAAACTCAAAAAGTATGGCAGTAATTCTTAACTTTAGGGGAACTTACCATTTAATAGATAGTCAACAAGAATCTAATAACTAAAATTTTGTTTGTATGCCGTCGTTTACTTACAAATTTAATTTGTAAGCAAATAAAATATTTTTTTAGTACATCAGATCAAGGTGCAGCATTTTCAGTATATAGGCGAGTTACAATAAAAATTTTTTTTTCTTATTTAATTTAATAATAAGATGGACTTAAAAGTAATATATTAAAAAATAAATCAAATAAATTAATTTATTTAATGAATAATTTTATTAATTGTGCACAAATCGCCCGTCGTTCTCAAAGATATATATATTTTATATAAAAATTTGAGACAAGTCGTAACATAGTAGAAATAGTGGAAACTGTTTCTGTTTAAGTAGTATATATTTTACATTATCCTTTCTAGATAAAAATGTCTTTTGATCTTAAATAAATTAAAAAGCGATAATTTGCATTAAGTTTCGACCTTAAAATCTGGTTTTTTTAAAAAATCTTTAATTAGATTTAATATGTTTACTGACTTATTTTCTTCAATAGATAGGATAATTAATTTAAGAACTTGAATTTTCCCTTTAATTTTATTATTATTTTTTATCAATGAAAAAATTTGAACTAGTTCAAAAATTTTTTCATTGATAGGAATTAATTTAATAACTTGAAATAAAAAAGATAAAAAATCCTTATATCTTTCAAAATCTCTTTTTCTTAGTTCAGTTATATTATTCTTAGTCTCTAATAATTTAGTAGGACTGTCCCCCTTTACTTTTGGTTCTACTTCTCATATGTGGGTTAATTTATCTATGGCTGTCTCTTTTTGATTAATTCTTATTATTTCCGGTTGATTTTTTAACTTAAAAAAGTCAGCTGCTCACTTACTACCTTCAGGTGCGCCTATAGGATTATCACCCTTTTTGATTTTGATTGAAACTGTAAGGATTATTATTCGTCCTTTAACTTTAACAGTTCGTTTAATAGCTAATATTAGAGCAGGTCATATTGTTTTAGCATTAATTTCTAATGTAATTGTTAGTACAGCAGGTAATTTATCAAGCCCTTTATTATCTTTACTAATAATATTTTATTATATATTTGAATACTTTGTAGCTATTATTCAAGGATATATTTTTACCTTATTAATTTCTTTATATATGGAAGAACATCCTTAAATCTAAGTATAGCTTAAAAAAAGCAATTGAATGTTAATCAAAAGAAGAAATCAAATTCTATTTAGAATGCCCCAATTAAGACCAATATCAATTCTATTAATTTATTTTTTTGTTACTATTGTAATTTTAATAAATATCTTCTTACAATCTTACTTTTTAAATAGTAAATCATGAAAATTTTAATTTTTTGATGGCAGATAAATGCGAAGGTTTTAAGCACCTTATATGATATATATTTTTATTTATATCTTTTTCTTTTAGTGTAATGCACAGGAAGATTTGAATTTCCTAGAAATTAATTTAATTAAAGAAAAAATTTTTACAGCCAATAAAAAAAATGGATATTAGAGACCACAACTCTTTAGATTAATTTATCTTACTTATAAAACTTATAGAAGACCTTTTACTTGGAAGGTAATTATACTAGTTATACTATAAAAAAATAAAGATATAGTTTCAATTACAATAGGTATAAAAGAGTGATTAGCACCACAAATCTCCCTACATTGACCATAAAAAATTCCAGAAACAATAGGCCTAATTCTTATTGAATTTAACCGTCCAGGAACAGCATCAAGTTTAACCCCTAGAGATGGAATAGTTCAAGCATGAATAACATCTGAAGATGTAGCAATAATAGATGAATTAATATTTAAAGGAATGGGTAACCGATTATCAACTTCTAGGAGACGAAATGAACCTTCACTTAAATCTTCTGTCTTAATTATGTAAGAATCAAAAGAATTAATTCCTAAACTAGGGATTTCATATCTCCAATATCACTGATGGCCTGTTCTTTTAAAAATTAATCTGTTATCAAATTGCTCATCTAATAAATATAAAAGCCGCAACCTGGGAAGAGCTAATCAAATTAATAGAAAAGCTGGAATAATAGTTCAAATAATTTCAATAGTTTGAGCTTCATAAACAGAACGACAAGAAAAATTCCTTAATAATAACTTAATACCTATAATAGCAACAAGAGTAAAAATACCAATTAATAAAATTATTGCATGATCATGAAAAAAAATTATTTCAATTTGAATAGGTGAACTTGGATCTATTAAATTTAATTGACCTCAATAACTCATAAAATGAAAGCTAAAAGACGGGTCTTTTTTTAAGTTTGCAACTTAATATTTTTATTATAAATTATTTAACTACTCTTAAAATTTATAAGATTTTTTACCTGACAAGCAAATATTTTAATTTAAATTAAATAAAATATATCAAAAAAATTGATCTGAGCCTCTTCAAAGCTGCGCTTTAAGTTTTTATTTAAGCTAATATAAATATTTTATAAAATACAAATAATTTAAAAAATAAAAAAACGTAAAAGGTTTAGAGATTATTAAATAGGGTTCTTCAATAGGGCAAGACCCTAATCATGTTAAAATTCAAAAAATTAATACATGAAACCAAAAAATAAGTTGATAAAGGGGATTAAAACTGGAAGAAAAAGAATAAGAAAATTTAGAAATAATTAAAAAATATAAAATAATAATTGATAAACCTAAAGCAACAACACCTCCTAATTTAGAAGGAATTCTTCGTAAAATAGCATAAGCAAATAAAAAATATCACTCCGGTTGAATATGTGTAGGAGTAACTATCGGATTAGCATTTATAAAATTTTCAGGATCAGTTAATAAACTAGGAAAAAACAAAATAATTATAAATAATATAAATATAATAATAAAGACACCAACTAAATCTTTTAAAGTAAAATAAGGGTGAAAACTAACTTTTCTTCTATGACTCAAATTTCCCAAAGGATTTGTAGAACCTTTATCATGTAAGAAAATTAAGTGTACTAAGGATAAAATCAAAATCAAAAAGGGTAATAAAAAGTGTAAAGAAAAAAACCGATTTAAAGTAGACTGCCCAACTGAAAATCCCCCTCAAACTCACTCTACTAACCTGGGACCAAAATATGGAATTGCAGAAAGTAAATTAGTAATTACTGTAGCACCTCAAAATGACATTTGACCCCAAGGAAGAACATAACCTAAAAATGCTGTTGCTATCCTAATAATAAAAATGCTTACCCCAACTATCCAAGTCCGATATTGAGTATAAAATCTTTGATAATATAATCCCCGTCCAATATGAATATATATTAAAATAAAAAAAAATGATGCCCCATTAGCATGTAAAAGACGAAAAATTCAACCATTTGGAACATCTCGTATAATATGGATAATTGAATTAAAGGTATTTTCTATATCGGCTGTATAATGTATAGATAGGAAAATACCAGTTAAAATCTGAAAACCTAATATTACCCCTAATAAAGATCCTATATTTCATCAAATAGAAATATTTATAGGTCTAGGTAATCTCACTAATTCCTCATATAATAAAAATTTACGCAAAAGTTAATCTAAATTTTTTATATAGTCCCTTCCAAAACATCGAATAATGGAAATTAATAAAGAAAGTCCTAAAGCTGACTCACAAGCTGATAAGCATAAAATTATAATAAAAATAAATAAATCCTCATAAATATTTAAAGACCTAAAAAAAACATACCCCAATACTAAAACTATTAATCTTTCCAGAATTAAAAGGCATATAATAATATGATATTTATTTAACAATAAAAAAATAGAAAAAGCTACTATTAATAATAATAAAAATTCATAAAAATTTATAACTAGCAAACCAAAAAACTAAATAAAAAATAAAGGTATAAACATTAAAGAAGATAAGGAAAAGGGTAAAAAACATTTTCAACATAATATTATTAATAAATCATATCGATATCGAGGGTAAATGGCTCGAATTAAAATATATATAAATACTATAATTATAATAAAAATTACTATAATTGAAGACTTAGAAATATTAAAAAATCAAACTACTGTTATTAAAGATATAAAAATAATAGATGCATATTCTCTTAAGAATAATAAAGCAAATAAACCCCCTTGATACTCAATATTAAAGCCAGATACTAACTCAGATTCACCTTCTGCAAAATCAAAAGGAGCACGATTGGTCTCTGCCAAAGTTCTAATAAATCAAATTCAACTTAAAATAAAAAAAAATAAAATTGAAGGAAATTGATAAATAGAATTATTTATATTTAAAGTTGAATTTAATATAATTGGAAATAAAAGAAGAAAAATTATTCTTACTTCATAAGAAATAGATTGAGCAGCTGCTCGTATAGCCCCTAAGAAAGAATACTTAGAATTAGATCTTCATCCTGCTACTATAACAAAATAAACTCTTATTCCTGATAAACAAATAAATAACATTACAGAATAATTTATAATAAAAAAACTAGTTTCACTAGGGTAAAGGGACCATAAATATAATATTAAAAAAAGACCAAAAACTGAAACTAAATAAAAAACAAGATAATTTCTTTTAATTGGAGATATGTTTTCTTTTAAAAATAATTTTAAGGCATCACTAATAGGTTGTAAAATACCATTAATTCTTACTTTATTAGGCCCAAGCCGAATTTGGCAATAACCTAAAACTTTTCGTTCAAATAAGGTAAAATAAGCAACTGATAAAAGAATACATAAACAAGTAATAATAAAATTTAATATATTAATCATCAAAAAACTAAAAACCTTATAAATATAATTATTAAACGAACTCAAATAAAATTTAATCTCGGTCAAAAGATTATAGTAGATAAGAAATTACCTAACTTAAAAAAAGACCCGGATAAAAAATTATTAGGTTCTAAAATTCCATAATCAAGTGATTTTTGGAATTTTCTAATTCAAAAAAAATTTTTTTTAAAAAAAATTGAAAGGGGAACTAAAAAAAATATTGTTCTTAATATATAACTATTAAGATATTTAAAGAAAATTCCGAAAGTTACTCCAATAATTAAAATTAAAAATAAAACTAATGTGTTAAGACTAGTTAAAAAATAATTATTATTAAAGTTTATGATTAAATTATTAAAAATTTTACCTCTAAAAATCCTTATTAAAGAAAGAAGAAAATAAGGTAATTTAGAGGTTAAATTATTATTAATGATATTTAATATTAAATTACTTAAGTTAGAAAAACTAAGAATTTTTATTATTCGAAGAGAGTAAACACATGTAATTATAGAGGATAGAATTAAAATTAAATAAGAAAAAAAATTTAAAGTTGTATTAAATATTAATTCAAAAACTAAATGTTTAGAAAAGTAAGCCCTAAGAAAGGGAATTCCTATTAAAGCTAAAATTCTTGAAAAAAAAACAGATTTTATTAAAGGTTGAAAATAAAGAATATTACCTAAAGAACGTATATCTTGAATTCCATAACTTATTATTAAAATTCATCCTGCTACTATAAATAATAAAGCTTTAAATATAGCATGGGTATATAGGTGAAATAAACTTAAATAAATATTATTTAAACCTAAACAAAAAACTATAATTCCTAATTGCCTTAAAGTTGATAAGGCAATAATTTTTTTTAAATCATATTCATTTAAAGCTGAAAGTCTTCCTAATAAAGTAGTTATAGAACCTAAAAATAAAAATATTCTTAATATTCAAGAACTTATTTCAATATTTTCAGAAACTCGAATCACTAAATAAATTCCTGCAGTTACTAAAGTAGAAGAATGAACTAAAGCACTAACAGGAGTAGGGGCAGCTATAGCTGCAGGTAATCAAGACCTAAATGGATATTGTGCACTTTTTGTTAAGGCTGCTAAGCAAATAAATCTCAAAAATATTATATAATAAATCCTTAAAGGTTTAAATATATAAAAATTCAATATTGAATTATAAATTAAATAAGTCAATCTAATAATAATTAAAATATCCCCAATTCGATTAATTAATAAAGTTAAATATCCTGACTTTAAAGACTCATAACTTTGATAATAAATAATTAACAAAAAAGAAGTAACACCTAACCCATCTCAACCAATTAAAATAGAAAAAAAAGACCCTGCAAAAATAAGAATTAATATTGATAATACAAATCTAAATAATAGTCAGATAAATCGATGAAAATATAAATCTTCTTTTATATATAGACTAGCAAACCAAAAAACAGTAAAAGAAATCATTAAAACAACAAAACTAAATCTTAAACTAATTCAATCAAAAATTATGGATAATCTTAAATTAATAGATCATAAAGTACCTAATTGAAGCTCTAAAATATAAATATTTAAACTGTAAGAAAAATACAAAAAAAATACTAAAATAATAAAGACAATCATACCTAATAATATAGTTAAACGATTAAATCTTTTAAATATCATTTTTTATTGAAATATTTTTCTGAAAAATAATATGAACAATAGAAAAAAAAATTAATAATAGGAAAAAAATTAAAACATATATTAAAAATATGGGAAAACTAATTATTCTTTGAGGGCTACATATAATAAATTTTCTTGGTAAGATAAAATTCGTTAATAAAATTAATAGAAAAAAAAGACCCTCAATAATAATAGCTAATGAAGAAAATGTTAAAGAAAATTTATAATTTCTTGTTACCATACAAATATAAATAAATAAGACCAATAATCCTCCAATATAAACTATAAATATTAAGTAAGCAAATCATACTCTTCTTATTATTCTTAGTCTTTTAATTAATATTAATCTTAACAAAAAAAGACAACATCCTATAATTAAAGGATTAAAAAAAATAATAAATATAATTATTACTGTCCTTAATAATATAATATCAAATTTCATTAAAATTTGGAAAAAGAAAAAAATTCTCTTATTAATTGCAAACTAATTCTTCTATAAATAAAGTATTTTCCCAAACAAAATAATTACTACCTATTATAGTATATAATGATTCTAAATCATTTGCATTTATCTGCCAAATTAATAAGCGATTTTTATCGTTCATTAACTTCCAAAGTTAATATTTTATATAAACTACCTAAACTATTTTAAAAATAAATTAATTAAGGTCCTTTCGTACTACTAAATAAACAAAAATAGATAGAAACTGACCTGGCTTACGCCGGTCTGAACTCAGATCATGTAGAAAATAAATTATTGTTCGAACAGAACATAAAAAATTACTCTTTAAGTAAAATTTTTTTCTAATCCAACATCGAGGTCACAATCTTTATAAAAAATTATGCTGTTATCCCCAGGGTAATTTTGTTTTTATTAATAAATTTCGATTTATAAAAAAATCTAAAGTTTTAATTGTTTAGATATTGCCCCAATAAAAAATAAGCTAAATTCCTGGGGTCTTCTCGTCTAATAAAATTTTATAGGTATTTTCACCTAATAAATAATTTTTAAAGAAATATATAAATAAAGAATTTAACCATAAATTCATTCATTCTAGTCCTTAATTAAAAGACAATTGATTATGCTACCTTAGCACAGTCAAAGTACTGCGGCTATTTAAATAAACATTGAGCAGAACTTACCTAAAATTATTTTCCTTAGGCTATGTTTTTGATAAACAGTTGATTAAATTTAGACGAGTTCATTTATATACAATATAAATTATACTAATTTATTCATTGAATATTTTTTGTTTTATTTTAAGAAATAAATAATATAAATTAAGTTAAAAAAAAGACAATCATTTTTATTTATTATCACTAAAATTATAAAAATAATTTGTTTTATTAAAATTTCAATGTTTAACTAGTTAAAAAATCATATAACTTTTTAATTGTGCTTTTAACCTATACTATATATATTTATACTTTATCTAGATATCATAAAAATTGTGGATATTTCATCACTAATAATAATTAAATTTTTAATTATGCTACATTAAATTATAATATTATTAGATCTTATTATTTCGAGAGATTATAAAAAGAAAGAAAGTTAGAATAACCATTATGCAAAAGGTAAAATAATTGATTTATTTTTTTTATTTACTAATGAAATATTAAAAAATCAAACTATAAAAATCAAACTAAAAAAACTAATTCTAAAAAAGATTTTTTCAATGTAAATGAAATGTACTTATTTTTGTACTAAATTAATAAATTAATTAATTAATGTAATAGAAGATTCTAAATTACCATGAAATTCAGGAGGTAAGAAATCATTTCATTCTCGAGAAGAAGAAGTAGATATAGAAAAAATAGAAGGACGTTGTATTGCTATAGCCTCTCATACAACAAAAACAAAAACAACAACAGCAAAAACAGATATTAAAGAGCCATAAGATGAAATTTGATTTCATTTATAATATGCATCAGGATAATCTGAATACCGTCGAGGTATCCCTGAAAGACCTAAAAAATGTTGAGGAAAAAAAGTAAGATTAACTGCAAAAAATATAATAAAAAATTGGACTTTAGCAAATCGTTCACTTAATAAGATTCCTGTTATAACAGGGAATCAATAAATAAAACCAGCAAAAATAGCAAAAACAGCTCCTATAGAAAGTACATAATGAAAGTGAGCTACAACATAATATGTGTCATGTAATATAATATCTAAAGATGAATTTCTCAAAACAATACCAGTTAAACCACCTAAAGTAAATAAAAAAATAAAACCTAAAACTCAATATATAGAAGCAGATAAATTTACATTTCTACCATATAAAGTTATTAATCACCTAAAAACTTTAATCCCTGTAGGAATAGCAATAATTATTGTAGCTGCAGTAAAATAAGCACGAGTGTCAACATCCATTCCAACTGTAAATATATGATGGGCTCACACAATAAAACCTAAAACTCCAATAGATACTATAGCATAAATTATACCTAAGGTACCAAATGGTTGTTTTAAACTATGATTTCTAATAATATGAGAAACAATTCCAAAACCGGGAAGAATTAAAATATATACTTCAGGGTGTCCAAAAAATCAAAATAAATGTTGATAAAGAATAGGATCACCACCGCCAGCAGGGTCAAAAAAAGACGTGTTAAAATTTCGATCAGTTAGTAATATAGTAATAGCACCTGCTAAAACAGGGAGGGATAAAAGAAGAAGAAAAACTGTTACTAAAATAGATCAAACAAATAACCTTAATCGCTCCATTGTCATACCAAGTTGTCGTATATTAAAAATTGTAGTAATAAAATTAATAGCACCTAAAATAGATGAAATACCAGCTAAATGAAGAGAAAAAATAGCTAAATCGACTGAAGCACCATTATGTCCAATTAAACTTCTTAAAGGAGGATAAACAGTTCATCCTGTACCTGCCCCTCCTTCCACTATACTTGAACATAATAATAAAATAAAAGAAGGTGGGAGAAGTCAAAATCTTATATTATTTATTCGAGGAAAACTTATATCAGGAGCACCAATTAATAAAGGAACTATTCAATTTCCAAATCCGCCAATTATAATAGGTATAACTATAAAAAAAATTATAACAAAAGCATGAGCAGTAACAATAACATTATATAAATGATCATCTAATAAAATTCCTGATGTTCCTAACTCATAACGAATTAGAAGAGAAAGCCCAGTACCGATTATACCAGCTCACACACCAAAAATTATATATAAAGTTCCAATATCTTTATGATTAGTAGAGAATAATCACCGCAA